ATGCGCATTATTTTAATAATGTAAATAAGCACATTTTACGCCCAATTAAGCAACTCGAGGTTTTCCTGTTTCCGGGGGGTTTGCAGGAGTCTTAGTGATCTCAGGAGTTTAAGGGGGTAGGGGGATTTTGTCGTGAGGAAACCAGGGGCGATAATAGGGATGTTTCGGTTAAGATATCATTATATATGCTCTTGAGATACAGGTATGCAATTCTTATTATTAAATCTCTTCAACACTCACCATATTTACTCGCTGAGCGAGCTAAAATGTTCTACCTTATTATTTATTACCGTGTGCGCTCTGTAATGCCAGAGGAAAAGAAAAAAAAAAAAGAACTATAGCGCGCTGGAGAACAGCTTGCATGGTGAGTTTATGTGATAAAAGTTGATAGCCATTAGTCAATGTCAGCGTCGATGAACGTGGGAGGCGTAATATCAATTTATGGCCCTGAAAAAGGAGTTAATGCCAGGAATAATTCACTGTGAGCGACCCCCACGAATATTTGTCCCTCATCTTCAATAACCGTTATCACTTAGTAATCAACTGTTGGTCGGTTCTTACTACGTCGGATATTGTGATTGACGAGTTATGGAGTAAACGTATAACTTAACTAATAAGTTTAATTGTTAAGTCTTAAATCTCTAGCTATCCTTGAATCAATCTATATTACCTTTAGATTTTAATGCTTAATGATCTCCTTAGTTTTTTGGTGATATATGTTATTGGTGACACCAATAATGGTGTTAATACATATATGTAATTAATACATTTAGTTATACTATGTACATGTCTTAAGATTTCATTCATGGGTTTTTGGTCAAATTTTTGGTTTTTGGTCACGTTTTTGGTTTTTGGTCACGTTTTTGGTTTTTGGTCACGTTTTTGGTTTTTGGTCACTTCCATGTTTGTCCGCCCGTCTGCGAGGTAAAAGATACATTGAAATTGGTGTGTAATCAAAGAATAGTTTAGTTTAGAATCCTAGCTTTGGGAGTTGGGGGTAGGAGTTAAAATCTCCTTTCTTTGAGCAGTAGGGAGGATTTTAACCTCCGGCGTCCGGTTTACAAGACCGGTGCTCTGGCGCTGAGCTACTATTGCAAGACCATCCTAGGGCTTTGTTTTCTACCCAGCCAGCGAGTGGGAATAGGGCTAGGAAGAGGAAGAAGTACAGGACGGATGCAATTTGGCCAATAATAATGAACGGGTGTTCTACGGGCATGCCCCCGATTCAGGTGAGGATAGCGACGTCTGCAATGAGTGTCCAAAACAGAAATTGGGTAACGGGGCGGAAGGTTAGGCCTCGTTGTTTGGAGGTGTGAAGGATGGGTACTACTAGGAGGACTAAGATGGAGGCCAGGAGGGCCAAGACGCCCCCAAGTTTGTTAGGGATAGAGCGTAGGATGGCGTAGGCAAATAGGAAGTATCACTCAGGCTTGATGTGTGGAGGGGTTACTAGGGGGTTGGCGGGGGTGAAGTTGTCAGGGTCACCTAAGAGGTTGGGGGAAAATAAGGCGAGGGCTGTGAGGGCAATAAGTAGTGCTGCAAAGCCTAGGAGGTCTTTGTATGAGAAGTAGGGGTGGAAGGAGATTTTGTCTGCGTCTGAGTTTAAACCGAGGGGGTTGTTAGACCCAGTTTCGTGCAGGAACAGAAGGTGGATGAGGGTTGCACCTGCAATGACGAAGGGGAAAAGGAAATGGAAGGCAAAGAATCGGGTAAGTGTAGCGTTGTCTACGGAGAAGCCCCCTCAGATTCATTGCACCAGGGCGTTGCCAACATAGGGTACTGCGGAGAGGAGGTTGGTGATGACGGTGGCGCCCCAGAATGACATTTGTCCTCAGGGTAGAACGTATCCGACAAAGGCAGTTATTATTACAAGAAGGAGGAGTACGACACCGACTGTTCAGGTCTCTTTGTAGAGGTAGGAGCCGTAGTAGAGGCCTCGTCCGATGTGTATGTAGATGCAGATGAAAAAGAAGGAGGCACCGTTGGCGTGAAGGTTGCGGATCAGTCAGCCGTAGTTTACATCCCGGCAGATGTGGCCGACAGATGAGAAAGCGGTTGCGATGTCTGATGTGTAATGTATAGCGAGGAAAAGCCCTGTCAGGATTTGAATAATCAAACAAAGGCCCAGAAGGGAGCCAAAGTTTCATCATACCGAAATATTTGAGGGGGCGGGGAGGTCAACTAGTGCACTGTTTGCGATTTTTAGTAGGGGGTGAGTTTTTCGTAGGCTAGCCATTAAGGTTCTTGTAGTTGAATAACAACGGTGGTTTTTCAAGCCATTAGTCCTGGTTAAATTCCTGGCAGGAATTATGACCTATATTATGTCTTTGTTCTTATTGGGGTTAGTGCTGGGGCTGGTGGCTGTTGCCTCCAACCCCTCTCCCTATTTTGCTGCTTTGGGATTGGTGGTTGTAGCAGGCATGGGGTGCGGGGTGTTGGTAGGCCACGGGGGGCCCTTTTTATCATTGGTTTTGTTTTTAATTTACTTGGGCGGGATGCTGGTGGTATTTGCGTACTCAGCAGCATTAGCTGCTGAGCCTTTTCCGGAAAGTTGAGGGAGCCGGCCCGTTTTTATGTACATGGTTATGTACGTAGTGGGGGTGGTGGGGGTCTCAAGTACGGTGTGGGGCGGGTGGTATGAAGGGTCTTGGGTGCCGGCGGATGAGCTTGGGGACTTTTCTGTTTTTCGGGGGGACATGGGCGGGGTGGCCCTCATGTACTCGGAGGGAGGGGGTATGTTAGTATTAAGTGCGTGGGTGCTTTTGCTTACGTTGTTTGTTGTGCTGGAGTTGACCCGGGGCTTAAGCCGAGGGACCCTTCGGGCAGTTTAGTTTAGGGTTAGAAGGACAGTGAGGGTAAGGGTAAGAAGGAATAAAGCCAGGTATGTTTTGATTAACCCCTGTTGTGTGTTGCTGGTTGTGGTAATTAGGGGAAGGCTGGCAGCGGCGATAGCTTTAGGGCCTGTTTTTTCAAGTCAGGTTTGGTCTACTATTTGGCTGGCGATTGTTTGCCCTAGAATTAGATTAACCTTAGGGGTGAGGCGATGAATAATTGTTGGGAAAAATCCCAACATGTTAGAGAAGTGGTGGGCGGTCAAGTTTGGGGAGGTTTGGTATTGTTTACTTGTTAAAGATGCCAACTCTAATGCTAGGATCAGGCCTGTGACTGTGACGACAAGGGCTGCTAGTTTAAGCAGCGGGGGTATGGTTATAATGGGGGTTTTCAGGGGGGTGAGACTGGAGGTGATTAGGAGGCCAGCAACGATGCTACCCCAGGCCAAGCGTTTGATGGGGTTAATTACGGCGGGGTTGTTTTCATTGATGGGGGACAATGGGTTAAATCGGGGGTGGCCCATGGAGACGAAGTAGACCACGCGCAGGCTATAAATGGCTGTGAAAGAGGTGGCCAGGAGGGTGAGAGTGAGGGCCCAGGCGTTTAGGTGAGATGTGTTTAGGGCTTCAATGATAGCATCTTTTGAAAAGAAGCCCGCCAGGAAGGGGGTTCCGGTGAGGGCGAGGCTTCCGATTGTTAGACAAGAGGAGGTAAAGGGGGTAAGGTGGTGTATGCCGCCCATTTTACGGATATCTTGCTCGTCGTTCAGGCTGTGAATAATAGAGCCGGAGCAGAGGAAAAGTATTGCTTTGAAGAAGGCGTGGGTGCAAATGTGCAGGAAAGCGAGCTGGGGCTGATTAAGCCCAATGGTGACCATTATCAGGCCAAGTTGGCTTGATGTTGAGAAGGCCACGATTTTTTTAATGTCGTTCTGGGTGAGTGCGCAGGTGGCTGTAAAAAGGGTTGTAAGAGCACCCAGACATAGGCAGGTGGTCAAAGCAGTTTGGTTGTTTTCTAGGAGGGGGCTTATGCGGACGAGCAGAAAAATGCCAGCAACGACCATGGTGCTTGAGTGTAGTAGGGCAGAGACCGGCGTAGGACCTTCTATGGCAGAGGGGAGCCAAGGATGAAGACCAAATTGGGCGGACTTGCCGGTGGCGGCGAGGATGAGCCCTAGAAGAGGGAAGGTTAAGTCGAAGTCTTTAGAGGCTACGAAGATTTGTTGTATCTCCCAGGAGTTAAGGTTCATGGCTATTCATGCCATGGCAAAGATTAGTCCAATATCCCCGACTCGGTTGTACACAACGGCCTGGAGGGCGGCGGTATTGGCGTCTGCTCGACCGTACCACCAGCCGATAAGAAGGAAAGACATGATGCCTACCCCCTCTCAGCCGATAAATAATTGGAACATGTTGTTTGCTGTTACTAGGATAATCATAGCGATAAGAAAGATTAAAAGGTATTTGAAGAATCGGTTTATGTTGGGGTCTGCATGTATGTACCAAGATGCAAATTCGAGAATGGATCAGGTGACATAGAGGGCAATAGGGGTAAAAATAATTGAGTAGTGGTCGAACTTAAAGCTAATGCTGATGTCAAAACATGTGGTGTTTATTCAAGTTCAGGAGGTGACGACTGTTTCGGCCCCCTCGTTGAGAAATAGGAATAGTGGGAGGAGGCTGACGAAAAACCCTAGTTTTACTGCTGTTTTTACATGTGTAGTGGCTCAGTCCGGGGATTTAGTATGAGGGGTCAGGGTTGAGAGCACTGGGTAGGCTAACAGTGTAAAAATAATAATTAGGCTTGAAGTTATTATTAGTGAAGTGGGATGCATAGCTGCTACTTGGATTTGCACCAAGAGTTTTTGGTTCCTAAGACCAATGGATGAGCTGTTATCCTTTAGGAGCGGTCCGAGTGAGCCCTGGGGTCCAACCAAGGTCGCGGAGATTAGCAGTCTTCGTTGCTGGCGAGCCTCTCTCGGTGGATAAGGGGACTTTAACCCCTGTCTTTGGAATCACAATCTAATATTTTGGTTAAACTATATCTACATGAGGCCCACCCTCAGATTAGTTCAGGCTTAAGGATGAGCAAGACTAGAGGGATAAGGTGAAGGGCCATAAGTAGGTGTTCTCGTGTGTGGGAGGGGTCTAAGGCAATAATATGTGCTGGAAGTGGCCCTCGTTGAGTTACGAGAAACATGTAGAGGGAGTAACTTGCAGTGATAAGTGTTCCGGCCCCGGTTAGGATGATGGTCCACCAGGATCAGTTAAATAAAGAGGTAATAATTATTAGCTCCCCCATTAGGTTGGGCAGGGGAGGGAGTGCTAAGTTAGCAAGGCTAGCAATAAATCACCAGGCCGTTATAAGGGGCAGGACTATTTGGAGCCCTCGGGCTAATAGTATGGTTCGGCTGTGGGTCCGTTCATAGCTTGTGTTGGCAAGACAGAAAAGAGCGGAGGATGCTAGGCCGTGAGCAATCATAAGGATGAGGGCTCCAGAGAAGCCTCAGGGGGTTTGGATAAGAATGCCCCCTACAACTAACCCCATATGACTTACGGAGGAGTAGGCAATAAGAGATTTTAGGTCTGTCTGACGCAGGCAGATGGAGCCCGTTATGATTACACCCCACAAAGCAAATACGATAAAGGGGTAGCTTAGCTCTTTAGTTAGGGGCTCCAGTATCACTACTATGCGCATTATCCCGTAACCCCCAAGTTTTAGCAGGACGGCTGCCAGGATTATTGAACCTGCGACGGGGGCTTCAACGTGCGCTTTTGGTAATCAGAGGTGTACGCCGTAAAGTGGTATTTTTACAAGAAATGCCAGAAGGCAGCCGGCCCATCATAGTTTATGGGCGTAAGAAGAGAGTTCAACAGGGTTAGAGTATTGGATAGTTAAGAGTGAGAGAGTGCCAGTGCTATTCTGGAGGAGGAGAAGAGCGACAAGAAGAGGGAGGGATCCGGCAAGGGTGTAGAATAAAAAATAAACACCGGCATTTAGGCGCTCGGTTTGATTGCCCCAGCGGGTAATAAGAATAAGGGTGGGGATGAGTGTGGCTTCAAATATAATGTAAAATATAATGATCTCGGTGGCCCCGAAGGCTATAATAAGAAAAATTTGGAGGGATGTTAGAAGGGTGAGGTAGGTTCGTTGTCGGCCGAGAGGTTCAGATGCAGTGTGGTTTTGGCTTGCCAGGATCATAAGGGGGAGTAGTCAACAAGTAAGTACCAAGAGAGGTGTGGACAGGGGGTCTGTGGCCATGTAGAAGTTAAGACTAGATCAGCCTGTCTCGGCCATGTTGGTGAGTCAGGTGAGGCTAATTAGGGCAATTAATAGGCTGTGTGTGAGGGTGGTGGGTCAAAGTCACTTGGGGCGGGCTATTCAAGCGGTGGGGATAAGCATAAGGGTGGGGATTAGAATTTTTAGCACTGTAGGAGGTTAAGGCTTTGAAGTCGATCGGTGCCGTGAGTGCGTGCAGTGGCTACCAGTAAGGCGAGCCCTGCGCTTGCTTCACAAGCTGAAAATGCCAAGAGGAGCATTGGGGCTGCGGAGAAGTTTGTGGACCCTAGTTGAAGGGTTCAAAGAGAGAGGGCAATAAATAAAGCTAGTATTATTCCTTCTAGACAGAGAAGGGCGGAAAGCAGGTGGGTTCGATGGAAGGCTAGGCCGGTTAATCCTAATATGAAAGCCGATGAGAAGGCAAAGTGAACAGGGGTCATTAGGCAATTATGGACTTTAACCACAAGTTTTTGAGCCGAAATCAAAGGTTTTTCTTAAACTAATTGTCTATTCGGCTCATTCTAGGCCCCCCTGGAGTCATTCGTAAATTAGGCCCAAGGTAAGGAGTATTAGAACAGCGGTGGCTCACAGGAAGGTTGTCAGGGGAGCCGCTAGTTGGTCTCCTCAGGGGAGGGGGAGGAGGAGAGCGATCTCTAAATCAAAGAGCAGAAAAAGGATGGCGACTAGAAAGAATCGGAGGGAGAAAGGCAGGCGGGCGGAGCCCACGGGGTCAAAGCCGCATTCGTACGGGGAGAGCTTTTCATGGTCGGGGGTCATTTGAGGGAGTCAAAAGGATACAATGGCCAGAACGACAGAAAGAAGGGTGGCGATGGTAATCACAGCTGTAACTAGGTTCATTATTTTTCCTTGGGCTTTAACCAAGACCGGGTGATTGGAAGTCACTTATACTGACATTTAGTACTAGAAAAATTAAGATCCTCATCAGTAGATCGAGATGTAAAGGAATAGTCATACGACGTCTACGAAATGTCAGTATCAGGCGGCTGCTTCAAATCCGAAGTGGTGTTCGGATGTAAAATGGTGTAGGATTTGACGGATTAAACAGACGGCTAAAAATGTGGAGCCAATGATTACATGGAGACCATGAAAGCCGGTGGCCACAAAAAAGGTAGACCCGTACACCCCGTCTGCGATTGTAAAGGGGGCTTCATAGTACTCTAAGCCTTGAAGAAATGTGAAGTAAAAGCCGAGGAGGATTGTTAGTGCGAGGGACTGGACTGCCTGCTTGCGTTCCCCCTCCATAATGCTGTGATGGGCCCAGGTAACTGTTACCCCCGAGGCAAGAAGAACGGCTGTGTTAAGAAGGGGCACTTCAAAGGGGTCTAAGGTAGTAATGCCGGCAGGGGGTCAGCAGCCACCTAGCTCAGGGGTTGGTGCGAGGCTTGCGTGGTAAAAAGCCCAAAAGAAGCCCAGGAAAAAGAAGACTTCAGAGGTGATAAAAAGAATTATTCCGTAGCGGAGGCCTTTCTGGACTGGAGGCGTGTGATGGCCTTGGAAAGTGCCTTCTCGTACGATGTCCCGTCATCATTGGAATATAGTAAGCAGGAGAAGGACGGTTCCAAGTGTCATAAGGGTTGTGGATTGGAAGTGGAACCAGGTTGCGAGACCTGATGTTATTAATAGGGCAGCAATTGCTCCTGTGAGAGGTCAAGGGCTGGGGTCGACTATGTGGTATGCGTGTGCTTGATGGGCCATTAGACGTTTTCTTGAAGGTAAAGTGTTAAGAGAAGAACAAATACGTAGGCTTGGATTATAGCGACAGCAACTTCTAGGAGGGTTAGGAGCACAAGAACTGTAGATGTAAGTAGGGCTACAGCGGGTATAGAAGAGAGGAGAACAAAGGCGGCCGTTGAGATGAGTTGAATTAAAAGGTGGCCGGCGGTTAAATTGGCGGTAAGCCGGACTCCTAGGGCAAGGGGGCGAATAAACAGGCTAATTGTCTCGATAACAATAAGGACTGGGATGAGAGGGCCGGGGGTCCCTTCTGGCAGAAGGTGGCCTAATGCATGGGTTGGTTGGTTTCGTATGCCAATGATTACTGTAGCTAGTCACAGGGGAGTGGCAAGACCCAAGTTTAGGGAGAGTTGTGTGGTGGGGGTAAAAGTATACGGGAGTAGGCCTAGCATATTTATTGTGATCAAAAAAATCATCAGGGAGGTTAAGAGAGCAGCTCATTTGTGGCCCCCCAGGCTAAGGGGAAGAAGAAGTTGCTGGGTGAAGCGGTTGATGAATCATCCTTGTAGGGCCAAGAAACGGCTGTTGAGTCATCGGGTTGTGGGGGCAGGGTACATAATTCAGGGGAGGGTAATAGCGAGGGCAATTAGAGGGACTCCTAGGAGTGAGGGGCTTATAAACTGGTCAAAAAGGCTTACTGTCATGGTCAGGTTCAGGATTCTGTTTTGGGCTTTTCGGCGCTTTGGAGCGTCGGTTCGTTTGGGAAAGTGTGGGCCATCACTTTTGGGGGAATAATGGCTAGGAAGACTAGTCACGAGAAGACTAGGATTGCAAATCAAGGCGCGGGGTTGAGTTGAGGCATGTCGCTAAGGGTGGGCGGGAGCCACCAATCTTTAGCTTAAAAGGCTAACGCTGTCCCCTGTTTAGCTTCTTAGCGAGGCGTCTTCAAGTATTCGTGATGACCAGTTCTCAAAATGTTCTAGGGGGACTGCTTCAACCACGATGGGCATAAAGCTGTGATTTGCCCCACAGATTTCGGAGCATTGCCCATAGAAAATACCGGGGCGGGATGCGATAAAGGCTGTTTGATTTAAGCGCCCGGGGACTGCGTCTATTTTGATTCCAAGGGCAGGAACTGCCCATGAGTGAAGGACGTCATCGGCAGAGACTAGAACTCGGATGGGGGATTCTACTGGGATTACTATTCGGTGGTCGGCCTCTATGAGTCGGAATTGACCGGGGTTTAGGTCTTGTGTGGGGATTATGTAAGCATCAAATCCGAGGTCTTCATAATCTGTGTACTCGTAGCTTCAGTATCATTGATGGCCGACAGCTTTAATAGTTAGGAGGGGACTGTTAACTTCATCTATGAGATAGAGAATACGCAAAGAGGGGAGGGCAATAAGAATAAGAATGATTGCTGGGAGAACGGTCCAGATAATCTCGATTTCTTGGGAGTCTAGGATGTATTTGTTGGTTAATTTTGTGGAGACTATGGCCACAATAATGTAAAGTACTAAGGTGCTAATTAGAAAGACGATTATTAAGGCGTGATCGTGAAAATGAAGAAGTTCTTCTATAACAGGTGAAGCTGCATCTTGAAATCCTAGTTGGGAGGGATGGGCCATTAGGGGCTAAGACACGCGGGGCTTTAACCCACGACTCTGCCTTGACAAGGCGGTGTAATGTACTATTTTACTAGTGTCTTATGAAGAAAGTGACAGAGCGGTTATGTGGTTGGCTTGAAACCAGCCCATGGGGGTTCGACTCCTCCCTTTCTCGTTAGTTTGATTGAACTAGAACAAATGCAGGCTCCTCGAATGTGTGGTAAGGGGGAGGGCAGCCGTGTAGTCATTCTACATTGGTTGTTGTGAGTTCTACTGCCAGGACTTCACGTTTAGCAGCGAATGCTTCTCAAATAATAAAGAGGAACATGATTACCGCCACCAGGGACACCAACGACCCAATTGAGGATACGGTGTTTCACATGGTGTAGGCGTCTGGGTAATCGGAGTATCGTCGGGGCATTCCAGCTAGACCTAGGAAGTGTTGGGGGAAGAAGGTGAGGTTTACACCAAAGAATATCACCCCGAAGTGGATTTTTGTTCAAGTGCTGTGAAGGGTGTACCCTGAGAAAAGTGGGAATCAGTGAACGAAGCCCCCAACAATGGCGAATACGGCCCCCATGGATAGGACGTAGTGGAAATGGGCTACTACGTAGTAGGTGTCATGAAGAACAATATCAAGGGATGAATTGGCAAGGACAATTCCTGTTAGTCCCCCAACTGTAAAAAGAAAGATGAAGCCGAGGGCTCACAAGAGAGGAGTTTCCCACTTGATTGAACCCCCGTGGAGGGTGGCAAGCCAGCTAAAAACTTTAACGCCTGTGGGGATGGCAATAATTATTGTGGCAGATGTGAAGTAAGCACGTGTGTCTACATCTATGCCAACTGTAAACATGTGGTGGGCCCACACGATGAAGCCTAGAAGGCCGATGGCCATCATGGCCCAGACCATGCCCATGTACCCGAAAGGTTCTTTTTTGCCTGAGTAATAAGCTACAATGTGGGAGACTATCCCGAAGCCTGGAAGAATAAGGATGTACACTTCAGGGTGACCAAAGAATCAAAAGAGGTGTTGGTAAAGGATGGGGTCACCGCCCCCGGCCGGATCAAAAAAGGTGGTGTTAAGGTTTCGGTCTGTTAAAAGCATTGTAATTCCGGCAGCAAGGACTGGGAGGGAGAGAAGCAGTAAGACGGCCGTAATAAGGACAGACCACACGAAAAGAGGGGTCTGGTACTGAGAAATGGCTGGGGGTTTTATGTTAATGATGGTTGTGATAAAATTGATTGCCCCAAGGATTGAGGAGATCCCCGCCAGATGAAGGGAGAAAATAGTCAGATCAACAGAGGCTCCCGCGTGGGCGAGGTTCCCTGAGAGGGGCGGGTAAACTGTTCAGCCGGTTCCGGCCCCTGCTTCGACCCCCGAAGAGGCGAGGAGCAGTAAAAAGGAGGGGGGAAGGAGTCAAAAGCTTATGTTGTTTATTCGAGGAAATGCTATATCGGGGGCCCCGATCATTAGGGGGATTAGTCAGTTTCCGAAACCTCCGATCATGATTGGTATTACTATAAAGAAAATTATTACGAAGGCGTGAGCTGTAACAATTACGTTATAAATTTGGTCGTCCCCTAAAAGGGCGCCGGGTTGGCTTAGCTCAGCTCGAATTAGGAGGCTTAGGGCTGTGCCTACCATTCCGGCTCAGGCACCAAATACTAGATATAGGGTGCCAATGTCTTTGTGATTAGTCGAGAAGAATCATCGTGTGATGGCCACAGGTAGGATGGCTGAGTTTTAAGCGGTGGATTGTAGCCCCATAGACAGAGGTTTGAGTCCTCTTCTTACCAAGCCCCAAGGTGTTCAACATATAAGATTGCAAATCTTAAGAGGCAGGCTAACACCTGCTGGGGCTTCCCCTCGCCTCTACCCGTAAGACAGGCGAGGGGGAGGTAGGTGGATGCCCGCTGGTTTGAGCGCTTAGCTGTTAACTAAGAGTTTGTAGGATCGAGGCCTACCCACCTAGAAAGGCTTTAGCTTAATTAAAGTGTCTGTTTTGCATGCAGGGGATGTGGGTTAGTTTCCCGCAAGTCTTATCAGGGACTGGGGGATTCTCACCCTCACTTAGGGCTTTGAAGGCCCTTGGTCTTATATTAGCCTAAGTCTCTTAGAGTGCCAAGAGTGCAACTGCGGCGGGGGTGAGGGGGAGCAGAAGTAATGTGGCGGTGGTTGAAATGGCAAGGGGTATGGTAGTTTGTGAGGAGGGAAGGCGTCATGGTGTCGTGCCAGCAGTGTTGTTGGGGGATATAGTGAGGGTTATAGCATACGAGAGGCGTAAGTAAAAATACAGGCTAAGGAGGGCGGTTAGTGCCGCTAGTGTAGCGGTGGCGGCAAGGTCTTGTTTGGTAAGTTCTTGTAAGATAAGCCATTTTGGTATAAAACCTGTAAGTGGGGGGAGGCCTCCGAGGGAGAGTAGGACAAGGGGGGTCAAAGATGTGAGGGCGGGGGCCTTGGCTCAGGATGTGGCAAGGGCATTAATATTGGTGGAGCTATTGAGTTTAAATACAAGAAATGTTGAGAAGGTTATGATAAGGTAAGTAAGAAGGGTAAGAAGTGTCAAAGAGGGTGAAAACTGCATAACTAAGACTATTCAGCCGAGGTGGGCGATGGAGGAGTAGGCCAAGATTTTACGTAGTTGTGTCTGGTTCAAACCACCTCAGCCCCCGACAAGGGTTGATGCAAGTCCCAGGGCAATAAGGAGTGTTGAGTTGGTTGGCTGAATTTGTAGAAGTAGGGCGAATGGGGCCAATTTTTGTCAAGTAGAAAGAATAAGACCCGTAGTAAGGTCTAGTCCTTGCAAGACCTCGGGCAGTCATGAGTGAAGGGGGGCGAGGCCCACTTTTAGTGCGAGGGCAAGGGTAATGAGGGTAATTGGGAGGGGGTGGGATATTTGTTGAATGTCCCACTGTCCTGTGAGTCAAGCGTTGGAAGTACTTGCAAATAAGAGCATTGCGGCCCCGGTGGCTTGGGTGAGGAAATATTTAGTGGTAGCTTCAACGGCTCGGGGGTGGTGGTGTTGTGCTATGAGTGGGATAATGGCGAGGGTATTTATTTCGAGGCCCATTCAGGCGAGTAGTCAGTGGGAGCTAGCAAATGTGATGGTAGTCCCCAGCCCTAAACCAAATAGAAGGGTGGACAAGATGTACGGGTTCATTAGCAAAGGAAGGAGTTTAACCAACATATTTGGGGTATGGGCCCAAGAGCTTAAATTAGCTGACCTTACTAGGAAGTGGTGTAGTGGAAGCACTAAGAGTTTTGATCTCTTTAGGTAGGGTTCGAACCCCTTCTTTCTAAGGAGTTGGGGGGACTCTAACCCCCATGAGTCACTCTATCAAAGTGGCCCTTTACTTCAGGCACAGCTCCGGGGTTATAGTTGCGGGGGTAGTCCGGCAAAGGCAATGGGGAGTGCGAGGTGTCAGATGACCAGGGCAAGAGTAAGGGGCAGGAAATTTTTTCAGATTAAGTGTATGAGTTGATCGTATCGAAAGCGGGGGTAGGAGGCTCGTACTCATAGGAAAACTACTGAGAGCAGGGCTGCTTTAGTTATCAAGTTGACGGCGGTAAGTTCGGGGAGAGAGGGGATATGAGAGGCCCCCAGGAAAAGGGTGGCCGAAAGGGTATTTATTAGTAAGATATTGGCGTATTCTGCCAAGAAAAATAGGGCAAAGGGGCCCCCTGCGTATTCTACGTTGAACCCAGAGACAAGCTCAGATTCCCCCTCTGTAAGGTCAAAGGGGGCTCGGTTTGTTTCGGCCAGGGTGGAGATGTACCATATGGCTGCGAGGGGCCATGCGGGTAGGATAAGTCATACGCTTTCTTGGGCGATATTAAATGTTTGTAAGGTAAAGCCTCCTGTAAAGATAATGATATTTAGAAGAATTAGTCCTAGGCTGACTTCGTAGGAGATGGTCTGGGCTACTGCCCGTAGTGCCCCGATGAGGGCGTATTTGGAGTTGGATGCTCAGCCTGAGCCTAGGATTGAATAGACTGCGAGGCTTGAGAGGGCAAGAATAAATAAAATGCCGAGATTAAGGTCAATGACAGGATAAGGAAGGGGCATGGGGGCTCAAAGAGTAAGGGCAAGGGTGAGGGCTAGTATAGGGGCGACGAGAAACAGGACGGGGGAAGCGGTGGAAGGGCGAACGGGTTCTTTAGTGAAGAGTTTAAGCCCATCAGCGATAGGTTGGAGAAGACCGTAGGGCCCTACAACATTTGGACCTTTTCGCAGTTGCATATACCCGAGGACTTTTCGTTCGAGGAGAGTAAGAAAAGCGACGGCTAGAAGAACTGGGACGATAAAGGTGAGGGGGTTAATAATGTGTGTAATGAGTGTGGATATCATAGTTGAGGAGAGGACTTGAACCTCTGTAGAAAGGGCTTAGGTCTTTTGCAATTACCGGGCTCTGCCACCTTAACATGCCTTTTTCTCAGGCAGGGGGGCATGCCCTTTTGCCTACTTTAGTTGACTTCACTAGGTGAGGGGGAGGCGTGCTGTGGGCATGGGCCTCTTCTTTTCGGTCCTTTCGTACTAGAAAAGAGCATAGCATAGATAGAAACTGACCTGGATTACTCCGGTCTGAACTCAGATCACGTAGGACTTTAATCGTTGAACAAACGAACCCTTAATAGCGGCTGCACCATTAGGATGTCCTGATCCAACATCGAGGTCGTAAACCCCCTTGTCGATATGGGCTCTAAAAGAGGATTGCGCTGTTATCCCTAGGGTAACTCGGTCCGTTGATCGGCACTGCCGGATCTTGTTGGTCAGAAATTCTGTTTATGAGAGCTGTAGCTCTTAGTTGTAGGAAAAGTATTCCCACTCCACGTGGGGGTTCTTTAATTCCCCGCGGTCGCCCCAACCAAAGACATTAGGGCAGGGCCCACTTGGTTTAGTCCTTTATTCAGGGTGCTTAACGTGGGCTGTCTTAGTGTCTAAAGCTCCATAGGGTCTTCTCGTCTTATGTTTTTATCCCCGCTTCTGCACGGGGAGATCAATTTCATTAACTTGAAAGAGGAGACAGTTAAGCCCTCGTTATGCCATTCATACGGGTCTCCATTTAAAAGACAAGTGATTGCGCTACCTTCGCACGGTCAAAATACCGCGGCCGTTAAACAAATAGTCACAGGGCAGGCGGGACCTCTTATTTTTGAGTTTTGCAAGAGGCGATGTTTTTGGTAAACAGGCGAGGCTTAGTGTGTTTGCCGAGTTCCTTCTCTTTCTTTTAGTTTTTCCCCAGGGGCACACCTGTGTGGGGTTAACGGTTAGTCTTATGGATGGTCTTCTAGTTTTTTGGTCTATTATCCAGTGCCCTCTTTGTTTGGGGCCGTTAATTGTCGGTGGGGTGTCCGTTCCGATGTACACGTGTGCAGGGAGAGAGGCTTTGGCTCTCTTATTACTCATATTAGCATAGTCACTCCCATGGGGGCATGGGACGGTCCAGTACGGTTAGGGGGGTAAGATTAAGTGATCAGGATAAGAAGGGTTTAGTGATATATCTGAGCTTTAACGCTTTCTAAGGGGATGGCTGCTTTTAGGCCCACCAGAATATCTAGCTTTAATTATTATGATCTTTACCCGCCTGGTAAAGTTGTGTCTTGATTCAAAGGGGCTGTACCCCCTTTGACTAACTCTCTCGGTTTCTTTAATGCATCAATAGGGGTTAGACTAGGGTGAAAAGAGAAGCCAAGAGGCTGAACTTCTATTCATTTCTTGGACAACCAGCTATAACTAGGTTCGGTAGGTTTGTCACCTCTACTCAAAGCTCTCCCCACTCTTTTGCCACAGAGACGGGTGTGCCCTATTGATAGGCTGTCTTGGAGTAGCTCACGTAGTTTCGGGACGTCAAACTAAAGTGCGCTTTGCTTGAGGTACACTCGCTAAATCATGATGCAAAAGGTACGAGTTTGAATCTCTGCTTTTTTGGGCTTCACTGGGTTATTTCACTTCTCTTTCAGCATTCCCTTGCGGTACTTTCTCTATTGCGCCGGAGCCCCTTTTCTATCGCCTATACTAAGGGGGAAAAATGGTTTGTTTAATTAAAATACTGGGGTGGTTAGGGGGTATTAACAGGGGTTTGTTGAAATTATTTTAGGTGGGCTAGCTGTTGGGCGTCAGGACGACCCGATTTGCACGGGTGACTTCTCAGTGTAAGGGAGATGCTTTTCTAGCTTAGCCACGCTCTGATTTTTCCAAGCGCACCTTCCGGTACACTTACCATGTTACGACTTGCCTCCCCTTTTTAATTATTAGGTCTTAGTTAAATGATTGGTGTTTTTGGGGAGAGTGACGGGCGGTGTGTGCGCGCTTCAGGGCCAGTTTCAGCGGGACGCTCTATTTCCTGCTTACTGCTAAATCCTCCTTCAGACCCGCGTTTCAGTGGGTCATTCGTGTTCGCTGTAGTAGCGAATGTAGCCCATTTCTTCCCCCTCCATACGCTACACCTCGACCTGACGTTTTAGGCTGTACCAGTCTTGCTTACTATTAGTCCTTCACAGGGTAAGCTGACGACGGCGGTATATAGGCGGGTTAAACAAGGAAGGGTGAGGTTGAACGGGGGTTATCGGTTCTAGAACAGGCTCCTCTAGGTGGATCTAAAGCACCGCCAAGTCCTTTGGGTTTTAAGCTATTGCTCGTAGTTCCCGGGCGGATAGTGGGTGTATAGTACTATCAATGTTTAGGGCTAGGCATAGTGGGGTATCTAATCCCAGTTTGTTCCTTAGCTTTCGTGGGTTCAGATGAGATAAAGCCACTTTCGTGGTCGAACTTCCTGTCTTCGGTTGCGTATAACAGTCTTGAAGATGTTTGGCTTTAGTGTGGGTTTTGACTTAACCACTCTTTACGCCGGTGTTTGTCAACTTGGGCCTCTCGTATAACCGCGGTGGCTGGCACGAGTTTTACCGGCCCTCTTAGCTTTAACTAAGTCAAGTTTTCACTTATGGCTTAATGTTTATCACTGCTGAGTTCCCTTGAGGGTGTGGCTGAGCAAGGCGTCATGGGCTCGAGTAGGGTGTGCCTGATACCAGCTCCTTGTTCCCGGGCAGGGAACTGTGGGGCATTCTCACAGGGGTGCGGATACTTGCATGTGTAAGTTTGGCTAAAGTTGATAATAAAGTCAGGACCAAGCCTTTGTGCCCGCGGGGCTTACTAGGGCCCATCTTAACATCTTCAGTGTTATGCTTTAGTTAAGCTACGCTAGC